TGTCTCGTTACCGAGGGCCTCGTTTCAAAAAAATACGCCGTCTGGGTGTTTTACCGGGACTAACTAGCCAATTTAAAATTATCAGATGTACTAGTAAAAGAACTACACCCGGAAGTGATCCTAGAAACCAATCACGCTCCGGGAAAAAATCTCAATATCGTATTCGTTTAGAAGAAAAACAAAAATTGCGTTTTCATTATGGTCTAACGGAAAGACAATTACTTAAATATGTTCATATCGCTGGAAAAGCCAAAGGGTCAACAGGTCAGGTTTTACTACAATTACTTGAAATGCGTTTGGATAACATCCTTTTTCGATTAGGTATGGCTTCGACCATTCCTGGAGCCCGACAATTAGTTAACCATAGGCATATTTTAGTTAATGGTCATATAGTAGATATACCAAGTTATCGATGTAAACCCCGAGATATTATTACTACAAGGGATGAACAAAAATCCAGAGCTCTGATTCAAAATTATATTGATTCATCTCCCCGTGAAAAATTGCCAAAACATTTAACTCTTCACCCATCCCAATATAAAGGATCAGTCAATCAAATAATAGATAGTAAGTGGGTCGGTTTGGAAATAAATGAGTTGCTAGTCGTAGAATATTATTCCCGTCAAACTTGAACCTAACCTAAAATAAAACAACAAGGGTTCGTAGAATTTTTCCCTCCCCTTTGTTTTGTTTGGCGAAGTAAATCGCTCAAAGTAAGGGAGCTTGATCTGTATTTCTATCCTTCATGTATCATAAATAAATGGATCGAGAGGATATTTTCATGCCTTGGATCCGCTTTTTCAAATATTTTGAGTACTATGTACTACAGCAACTAGAATTAGCAATAGGAATATACAATCTATATTACAGAAAGTTATAGTTAAATACCATCTAGATGTATGTAGATATCCATAGTGGAATCATATGAAAGAGATTTTTTTTATATCTAAGCGATTCGATGAATTACTCCTAAGGGTTCACATCATAATAAGAGTGCTGGTTGATAAGAATTACTTCTGGAAGACAAAAAGAAATCTATATTATATATTACAGTATAGAAATAGAAAAAAAGTACGGATTATTATATTATGATTATATTATGATTATGTATCCATTGAGTAAATTAAATGATTATTCATGATTCCATATTGAATCAATTCCATACCGGTTCCAAACAAACTTGAGGAATGTTATGGTAAAACTTCGTTTAAAACGATGTGGTAGAAAGCAACGTGCGACTTGAAGGAATGATCGGTTGTGGATTCTTACATCCACCATTTTTTAATATATAAATTATGAGGTGCTCTTAGCTCGACATAGTTTGTTCGGTTCTAATTATTTACTTTAACCAACCCACAACCCAACTAAATGGGGTTGTTAGTTAAAGTAAATAATACACGATGGAGCTCGAGCGGAAAAGATTAATTAATTTCTCAGAGGTAAGGATCTATGGTTAATGTCAATCAATAAGTTAGAACAACTTCGTAAGCATATCTTCGATATAGAAATTCAAAAGATTCAATTCGAATAAAATATCCTTTTGGATTTGAAATTTTTGTTGGAATTGGAAAAACTATTTCCATCATAAAGTGTATCACACGGGAATCAAGCGTTTATACGATTCTTCGATAGTCAATAAATAACAAAAGGTATGTTGCTGCCATTTTGAAACGATTAAAGATCACCGAAGTAATGTCTAAACCCAATGATTCAAAACGAAGATAAACGATCCTGGAACAAGAAAACACCAATTTTTTTTGTCTCAACACTTTGAACAAAATAAAAAAAGGAATCCAAAAAATGGATAAAAAACGAGACAAAAAAGTGGGTTAGAGACAGCTCAATAAATGAAATGCCAAGGACTCGGGATTTTCCTTTGAACTCTTTGAGAATTATCTAACTTGAGTTATAAGTACGAATGGTTTTTCGGGTTTTCGACCAAAAAAAACGAAAAAAATCATAGTTTCGATTTAATTTAATTGATTATTTTATGGATCTATTTGCCACTCTATATACTATGACATTAGAATCATTCTTTCTCGAGCCGTACGAGGAGAAAGCCTCCTATACGTTTCTAAGGGGGGAATTGTTCATCTATATCTATCCCAATGAGCCATTTATCGAATCGTTGCAATTGATGTTCGATCCCGAAGAGAAGGAAGAGATCTTCGTAAAGTGGGTTTTTATGATCCAATAAAAAATCAAGCTTCTTCAAATGTTCCCGCCATTTTATATTTCCTTGAAAAAGGCGCTCAACCTACGGAAACTGTTCATGATATTTTAAAGAAGGCGGAGATATTTAAGGAACTTCGCGTTAATTACGCGAAATAAAATGTAATTCATACAATACATATAAAAACGAGAAAATAAAAAAGAGCTAGTCTAGTTTTGTGTAATTTTTTCTTCACTATTCCCCTTCCCGTTTCCCCATCTTTTGTTCTATCCATAAAATTATGTATGGTATTATCCCCCAATCGGGTAGTTTTTGGCGAGACTCCACTAAAAAAAGGGGCCGAGCTTTCTTATGGTATCTTTATGGATATTGAATAAACCCGAGGTTTTCTTCTTGATTCTTTTTTTCTTTTCGACATCTACACTTTTTTTATTCTCTAGGTAGGTTATCTATGAAATGCCAATCCAACACAAGTTCTTATTATTTTATAATAAAAATATTATTTTTTTCTCAACGTTCATATTGACAATAGCGTATTGAAAAAATATAATTGATCGTGGATAAATAGATCTATTTATCCACGCCCTATAAGTTTTTTTTACTTTACTTCATGTAAGCGATAGGTTCCTTAAATTCTCTGGGATATATTTCATTTATCTTATCCGGGAATTTTTCAGATTTTCATTATAGCTATAGCTGTTCATTTTTATGTTCATAATTTACTATAAAAAAATGTTTTTGATGGGGTTGTGCAATCCAATCTCTCTTTTTTTTTTTTTCGATCGTATCTACACACCATAATTCTATTTTTGGGTTGCTAACTCAACGGTAGAGTACTCGGCTTTTAAGTGCGGCTAAAATCTTTTACACATTTGGATGAAGGAACGGATTCGTCCATACCGTTGGTAGAGTTTGTAAGACCCCGACTGATCCTGAGAGGGAACGAATGGAAAAAACAGCATGTCGTATAAATGAATAACTCATATCATAAATAAATAACTTTAAGATAGAGTACTTAACCCTTGCGGGATCGGTACAAAATATTTGTTTAGTTTGTTAGAGTTTTAATTCTTATAGCGGTACAAAAAATCAATTATGGTTGGATCGAGTGAATAAATGGATAGAGCCAAAAAGCTCCAATTATAGGGAAACAAAAAGAGCAACGAGCTTCGGTTCTTAATTCGAATAATTACCAATTACCCGATCTAATTATACGTTAGAAATATATTAGTCCCTGGGGCGGGCAAAGGTTATGAAATCACTTTAATAAGTGGATTCTTCACTTTTTTTTTGAATCCTAACTATTCTATTAATTATATCCCTGTGCGGAGACGAATGTGTAAAAGAAACAGTATATTGAGAAATATAATTCTAAAGTCAAAAGAGCGATCGGGTTGCAAAAATAAAGGATTTCTAAACATCTTCGGTATCTTATAACGAACAAGAACCAATCGGATGGAAAAAGAGAGAATCCATGGATTAATCATTTCCAAGGTATCTTTTCTTACTATGATACCTTGATACCTTGTTTTGACTGTATCGTACCTATGTATCGTATCATTTGATGACCCAAGAAATCCCCGGTTTTGGTTCAAATCGAATTTCAAATGGAGGAATTACAAGGCTATTTAAAGATAGATAGATCGCGAGAACGGGACTTCCTATACCCACTTCTCTTTCAGGAATACATTTATGCACTTGCTCATGATCATGGGTTAAATAAATCGATTCTTTATGAGCCTATGGAAAATTTAGGTTATGACAAAAAATATAGTTTAATAATTGTTAAACGTTTAATTACTCGAATGTATCAACAGAAGCATTTGATTATTTTTACGAATGATTCTAATCAAAATTTTTTTTTCGGGCATAATAAAAATTTTGATTCTCAAATGATATCAGAGGGGGTTGCAGTCATTGTGGAACTTCCATTCTCACTGCGATTAGTATCTTCCCCAGAAAGTAAAGAAATAGACAAATCTATGACTACTTTACGATCAATTCATTCCATATTTCCCTTTTTAGAGGATAAATTATTACATTTAAATCATGTATTAGATATACTAATACCCTACCCTATCCATCTGGAACTATTGGTTCAAACCCTTCGCTCTTGGATACAAGATGCTCCCTTTTTGCACTTATTGAGATTCTTTCTCTACAAGTATCATAATTGGAATAGTCTTATTACTCAAAAAACGAAAATGATTCTCTTTTTTTCAAAAGAGAATCAAAGATTTTTCCTGTTCCTATATAATTTTCATGTATATGAATCGGAATCCATATTTGTTTTTCTCCGTAAACAATCTTATCATTTACGATCAACGTCTTCTAGAGCTTTTCTTGATCGAACACATTTTTATAGAAAAATAGAACATTTTTTAGTGGATTTTCGTAATGATTTTCATACTATCCTATGGTTGTTCAAGGATCCTTTCATACAGTATTTCAGATTTCAAGGAAAATCCATTTTGTCTTCAAAAGGAACCCCTCTTCTGATGAAGAAATGGAAATATTACCTTGTAAATTTATGGGAATGTCATTTTTACTTTTGGTCTCAACCGGATAGGATTCATATAAACCAATTATCCAATCATTTTATCGATTTTCTGGGTTATCTTTCAAGTGTACGACCAACTCCTTCAGCAGTAAGGAGTCAAATGTTAGAAAAGTCATTTATTATAGATATTGTTATTAAAAAGTTTGATACTATAGTTCCAATTATTCCTTTGATTGGATCATTGGCTAAAGCGAAATTTTGTAACTTTTCAGGACATCCCATTAGTAAGCCTGCTTGGGCGGATTCATCAGATTCTGATATTATCGA